TTCGGGGCTATTAGAGCGGGATCCACTTTTTGGGGAATATGAGTCGAAGCAATAACAAGAATATTTCTAGTAGAACATCTTTCACAATCCCTGGAGAGATAGTTCACTAATAGACCGAGGGATAAGTCCTTCGACTCATTCATATCCAGATCATGAATGTCTGGAATCCATATTATGCAAGGAGACATTGCTTTTGCTAATTCGAAGTGAAGGGTGATAAAAAATCGGTCTACTTCCGCCAGCAGTTCAATATTGGTGAACTCATTCATCACATCCTCAGCTAGCCACTCTATACGCCGCAACTCCCTATCAAGGTCACTAGTATCAATATCGTCACTAGCATCAATAGAGTCACTAGCATCAATAGAGTCACTAACATCATAGTCACTCTCATCCTCCTCATCAAGAACCAACTCCCTAGGCTTGCTATCCGGGAACTTGTTCAGAAATACTGTAATGAAAGGAAGATAGGAGTTTGTCGTTAGGTATTTGACCAAATAGGATCGTCCGCTTCCTATAGAACCTATCACTAAAATACCCCTAGAGGGGGATAAGGCTAAGCGGAGCGAAAAGGGTTTTCCATGAGACGGGAAATGAAAACTATTAGCCCCACACGAAGTTTGTGAATAAGTGATTGTCTGATAATTAGCAAGGAATATCCGCCTTTCTGCTAAACAGGATGTATTGAACTCATAATTCATTAGATACTTTTGATGAATGTCAACTAAGTATCGTAAGTAAATTGCTCCCGGTTGTTCAATCATTTGATAAGCAGAGTCATTCTTTGATAAATGATCGCTATGAGTCAGACTCAATAGAATTTGATCAATACTTTTTTCTGCCGTTAAGGTGGAGATGGAGAACTGAACCAAGAAGTCTCTTTCTTTATCACTAATCGAATCACTGTTCGCGAACCAGAATTCTATTGGATTATCATCAATCCAATGATCGCCCACGTTTTCTCTTTTTCTTATCAATGAATAGATCTCTTTACTTGTATGACTTAGATGTCTCGTATTTCTCGAAAAAATGATTCGATTGATGGGATTTGGTATGATACTTATGAGATCGATGAGATTGATATTCAAATATTTCTTCTTAGAACGTATAGAATATCCTAATTGTTGCAGAGCAACTAGAAAGAGATTCTTGAACTTTAACCAGAAAGAATTCAGTTCAGATGTGGGATACCTATCCAGAAGTTTTCGCAACTCAATCATGTATGATGGATTCATCAAAGATTTGATCTTTTCGAACTCTGTCTGTAACTCACTATAGGCTCGGGAAACAAAGAAAAGACGTGTACAAACGAGATGTCCAGCAACAAGAAGAAGGAAAAGGATTGAATAGAGGAACTCCTGAACATTTGGCGAGCTCAGATGTGTCGATATCAATGGTGACTCATTATTTCGATGAATCTTTTCTTCGGACAGAAGAAAATTTTGTAAACACTTAATCGAAATCTCACTTATCCGATTCCGTCGTGTCTTCCACAATTTTTTCTGAAGAATTCGCGCTGATCCATGCATAATATCATGAAAAATGGATACCAATATTTGACGGCTGCTACTTAGTATCGGCAATAGGTCTGAAAAAGTATCTAACAATATCAAACTTAGATATTTGCACCCTGTTGAAGTAAAGAACCATGGCATATATGTTTGGAATAGATTCCATTTTGATTTTAAGCGAGTTGAAAAAGCACTCTTTCGTTGATGAAAGGTTCTATACATCTGCCCTTTCTCAACGCATTTCTTTAGACAAAGACTCCGTTTTTTCCTCTTTTCGGATGGTAAATATTTCTCAGAACATGGAGTGTGAATCAAACCCATGTTTGAATTGAAATTGAGATACTGATGCAAGTTCTTCTCTTCTGAATCAGATAGATTCATATCTGAAAGAGGTTGACAAAAAGTTCTTTCAAAATTGACTTTTTGTCCCTCTTTTAGAGGTGTTCCAGAAATGTCTGCAATCGAGTAAATAGCTCTACGAACTAATGGATCGGATCGAATTGCAAACTGGAAAGATTTGTACAAGTTATACCTTTCGTCACCACTTTGTGGAAAATCATTAGATATGAATATGTTAGATACCTGCGACTCGATTGGTGAAGGTGAAATAGTATCTCTCTCCAAAAAAGCATGTTTTTTTTTACCACCGCACAAAGAAAATATTTTGTTGCGAATGAACAAGATATTGAGGAATTGTCCGTACGTAAAATCAGAATTCTTGATACGGGCCTTTTCCACATAAAAAGGGAATCTTTTGTTACAATAGAAGGAGAAGTGATGTGGATTATTCAAGAATCGAAGTCGATTTGCTTTATAAAAAGAAGATATCAATGAACTTCTATGAAATGGTTTCACGGGATTCAGCCAATTGTCTTGATCGTGGGATATCATTGAGAAATAGGAATCCGTGTTATCAAAAGATTTCCTGCTATTATTTCTAGTATGGAATGAGTCAATCATCCGCTTTGGTATCTTATTGAACAAAAATT